TCAGCAACAACTGGTTTTATTACGGGGCAGCTCATGATGTTCATATCGATCTATTATGCGCCTCTGCATCTAGCATTGGGTAGACCTCATACAATAACTGTCCTAGTTCTACCGTATCTTTTGTTTCATTTCTTCTGGAACAATCACAAAAACTTTTTTTATTATGGATCTACTACCAGAAATTCAATGCGTAATCTCAGCATTCAATGTGTATTCCTAAATAATCTAATTTTTCAATTATTCAACCATTTCATTTTACCAAGTTCAACGTTAGCCAGATTAGTCAACATTTATATGTTTCGATGCAACAACAAGATGTTATTTGTAACAAGTAGTTTTGTTGGTTGGTTAATTGGTCACATTTTATTCATGAAATGGGTTGGCTTGGTATTATTCTGGATACGGCAAAATCATTCGATTCGATCTAATAATAAGTACCTTGTGTCAGAATTGAGAAATTCTATGGCTCGAATCTTTAGTATTCTCTTATTTATCACCTGTGTCTACTATTTAGGCAGAATGCCGTCGCCTATTGTCACTAAGAAACTGAAAGAAACGGAAGAAAGGGGAGAAAGAAAAGAAGAAAACGATGTAGAAACAACTTACGAAGAAGACAAAGATAGCCCAGACTACGAGGATTTTTCTCTTGATACTCATCAAGATAATTTGGAATTGGTAAAACTTAACTTAAAAAAAGAAGAGAAAAATGAAAAAAAAGTTTGGTTTGAAAAACCTATTGTAACTTTTCTTTTCGATTATAAACGATGGAATCGACCATATAGATATATAAAAAATGATCGATTTGAAAATGCTATACGGAATGAAATGTCACAATATTTTTTTTATATATGCCCAAGTGATGGAAAACAAATAATATCTTTTACATATCCACCAAGTTTATCGACTTTTTCAGAAATGATAGAACGAAAAATTTCTTTGTACACGACAGAAAAACTATCCCACGAGGACTTGTATAATTATTGGGTTCATACCAATGAACAAAAAAAATACAACTTGAACAATGAATTGATAAGTCGAATAAAAATTCTAGAAAAAGAGAAAGGATCTCTTGCTTTAGATATGCTAGAAAAAAGGACCAGATTATGCGATGATGAGAATGAACAAGAATACTTGCCAAAAAGGTATGATCCTTTTTTGAATGGACCTTATCGAGGAACAATAAAAAAATTTGATTCACGTGCAATCATGAACGATTTAATAACTTCCACAGCAGATTCCGTAGAAATGTTTTGGATAAATAAGATTCATGGTCTCTTTCATAATGATTCTCGAGAATTAGAACATCAAAAGAATACGTTTGGCTTTAGCGGGAAATTTTTATTGAATTCGATTGGGAATTCCTTAACCTCAATCGATGAATTATCTTTTGAACACGCACGACGAATTGATTCAGAAAGTCAAGCAAAATCTTTTAAATTTATATTCGATGTAATTTCAACTGATCCAAATGATCTAACAACAATTAGAAGGAAATCTATTGGAATGGAAGAAATCAGTAAAAGGGTTTCTCGTTGGTCATACAAATTGACAGATGATTTAGAAGAAGAGGAAGAAGAAAATGAAGAAGAATCGACGGAAGATCCCGAAATTCGTTCAAGAAAAGGCAAACGCGTGGTAATTTATACTGATAACGATCAGAGTACTAATTCCAGTACTAGTAATAATAGTACTAATAATGAAGAAGAGGAAGTGGCTTTGATACGTTACTCACAACAATCGGATTTTCGACAGGGTATAATCAAAGGATCCATGCGTGCTCAAAGACGTAAAACAGTTATTTGGGAAATGTTTCAAGCAAATGTGCATTCTCCACTTTTTTTTGATCGCATAGACAAAACATTTTTTTTTTCGTTTTTTGATATCTCTAAAATGATTAATCACATTTTTAGGAATTGGGTAGGGGAAAACCCAGAATTGCAAATTTCTTATTTTGAGGAGGAAGAGACAAAAGAAAAGGAAAAAACAAACGAAGAGAAAGAAGAAGAAAATGAACGAATAGCAATATCAGAAGCTTGGGATACCTTTATATTTACTCAAGCAATAAGAGGTTTCATGTTAGTAACCCAATCTTTTCTTAGAAAATACGTTATATTACCCTTATTGATAATAGCTAAAAATATTGGTCGTATGTTATTATTGCAATTCCCCGAATGGTACGAGGATTTGAAGGAATGGAATAAAGAAATGCATGTTAAATGTACCTATAATGGCGTTCAATTATCAGAAACAGAATTTCCTCCAAATTGGTTAACAGACGGTATTCAGATAAAGATTCTATTTCCTTTCTGTCTGAAACCTTGGCGAAGATCTAAAGTACGATCTCATCATAGAGATAGAGATCAGAAAATAAGCAAAAAGGAGAAAAAAGACAATTTTTGTTTTTTAACAGTCTGGGGAAGGGAAGCAGAACTACCTTTTGGGTCTCCCCGAAAACGACCTTCTTTTTTTGAACCCATTTTTAACGAACTCGAAAAAAAAACGAGAAAAGCGAAAAGGCAATTTTTTCAAGTTATAAGGGTTTTCAAAAAAAGAGGAAAAGGTTTTATAAAAGTTTCAAAAGAAAAAACAAGAATAGTTCTAGTTATAAACCTAATAATGAAAGAACTTGAAAAAGTAAACCCCATTTTCTTATTGAAATTGAGAAAGGTAAAAGTATATGAATCGAATGAAAACGAAAAAGATTCCAATATAAATAATAAGATTATCCGAGAATCGACCATTAGAATTCGATCCGCGAATTGTGTAAATGAAAATTATTCACTCATAGAAACAAAAATGAAAGATCTTGCTAATAAGACAATCACAATTAGGACTCAAATAGAAGGAATCACAAAAGGCAAAAAAAAAATAGTTCGAGCTTGTGATGATAAAAGATCGGAATCGAAGAAGGATATTTGGCAAATATTCAAAAGAAAAAATATCCGAGTAATACGTAAATCACATTATTTTATGAAATCCTTCGTTGAAAAAATATACATAGATATATTACTATGTATCATTAAGATTCCAAGGATCAATGCACAACTTTTCTTTGAATCAACAAAAAAAATGATCAACAAATCCATTTCCAACGCGGAAACAAATCAAGAAGGAATTGAGAAAACAAATCAAAATACAATGAACTTTATTTCGACTATAAAAAATCCGTTTTCGAATTTTTCTAATACTAATATTAGTAATCAAAATGTTAGGAATAATAATTGTGACTTATCTTCTTTGTCTCAAGCCTATGTATTTTACAAATTATCACAAAATCAATTACTTAACAAGTATCATTTGAAATCTGTACTTCAATATCACCACACCTATCCTTTTCTTAGGGATATAATCAAGAATTATTGTACGACACGAGGAATATTTGATTCCAAACCAAGGCAAAAAAAAATGCATAAGTCTGGAATGAATAAATGGAAAAATTGGTTAAGGGGTCATTATCAATACAATTTATCTCAGACCAAGTGGGATCACTTAGTACCGAAAAAATGGCGAAATAGAGTCAATCAATGTCGTACGATTCAAAAGAAAGACTCAATGAAATTAGATTTATATAAAAAAGAAAAATGGAAAAAACATTACGGATATGATCTTTTGTCATATAAATATATAAATTATGGGAATAGTAAGGACTCGTATATTTCTGGATCAACATTACAAATAGAGGACAAAAAAATTCCATATAATTTCAATACAAATACACTTAAATCCGAATCATTTTATAGATTGATAAGTATATCTATTAGTGATTATCTAGAAAAAAGATCTATTATTGATATGGACAAAAATATGGATAGAAAATTTTTTGATTGTAGAATTCTCCATTTTTGTCTTAGAAATAATATCGATATTGAGACCTGGGCCAATACGCATACCGGCACCAAGATTCATAAAAATGCTAAAACGGAAACTCAAAATTCTCAAAAATTTGAAAAAAAGGATCCTTTTTCTTTTACGATTCATCACAAAATCAACCTATCCAATCAAAAAAAATATTTTTTTGATTGGATAGGAATGAATCAAGAAAGGTTATATCATACCATATCAAATTTAGAACCTTGGTTTTTCCCAGAATTTGTACTACTTTTTGATGTGTATAAGATTAACCCGTGGATCATACCAATCAAATTACTTATTTTTAATTTGCATTTCTATGAAAAAAATATTAGTCAAAATGAAAAGATCGACGTAAATAAAAAAAAAAATCTTTCTATATTAGCTAATCAAAAAGATCAAAAAGAATATCTTGAATTAGAAAATTCCAACCCCCCAAAAAACAAACAACAAGGTCAAGGAGATTTTGTATCAGATCTACGAAAACAAAACAAAAAGAAAAATCTTGAAGAAGATTACACGGGAGCAGACATTCAAATTAAAAAAGGTAGAAAGAAAAAACAATTCAAGAGCAAGAAAGAAGCAGAACTGGATTTCTTCCTGAAAAAATATTTTCTTTTTCAATTAAGATGGGATGATTCCTTGAATCAAAGAATGATCAATAATATCAAGGTATATTGTCTCCTACTTAGACTGATAGATCCAAGAGAAATTGCTATATTCTCAATTCAAAGAGGAGAGATGCATCTGGATGTAATGTTGATTCAGAAAGACCTAACTCTTACAGAATTGATAAAAAGAGGAATATTTATTATCGAACCAATTCGTTTATCTATGAAAAAGGATGGAAAATCTATTATATATCAAACCATAGGTATTTCATTGGTTGATAAGAATAAGCGCCAAACTAATGGAAAATGCATAATAAAAAGTGGATATGTTGAAAAAAATAATTTTGATGGATCCATTGCACAACACAGCAATATGCTTGTGAATAGAAACAGAAATCATTTTTATTTCCTTGTTCCCGAAAATATTCTATCTCCCAGACGTCGTAGAGAATTTAGAATTTTAATTTGTTTCAATTCCCGGAATTGGAATGTTGTGAATCGAAATCCACTATTTTGCAATCAAAACAACATAAAAAACTGGGGACAATTTTTAAACGGGGAAAAGCATCTTAATACAGATGCAAATAAATTCATTAAATTCAAATCGTTTCTTTGGCCCAATTATCGATTAGAAGATTTAGCTTGTATGAATCGTTATTGGTTTGATACCAATAACGGTAGTCATTTCAGTATGTCAAGAATACATATGTATCCACGATTCAGAATTAGTTTATAGTATATTTCCTATATATCTATCGCATGCCATATTCGGTGGATAAAAACCGAAAGATATACACATACACCATGTTACATTCTGATAAATGTATCATCCCTTTCTATCCAAATCAAATTTGTAATTTGATTTGGATAAAATTAATATAAATTTGAAGTAGTGTATATGAAGAAATCCCATTTTTTTTGTACTAGATTCAAATAACGGAAACTAACTGGTATAATAATAATTATTATTTTTCCTGATCGGTAAATATACACGGAAAAGAAAAAAATAGAAAAATGGGTTTTTTATGGTCAAAAATGCATTCATCTTAGCTATTCGACAAGAAAAAGAAAAAAACTGCGGATCTGTTGAATTTCAAGTATTCAGTTTTACGGATAAGATACGGAGACTCACTTCACATTTGGAATTACATAAAAGAGATTTTTTATCACAAAGGGGCCTACGGAAAATTCTGGGAAAACGTCAACGGCTACTGGATTATTTGTCAAAGAAAAATAGAGTACGTTATAAGAAATTAATTGGTCAATTAGGTATTCGGGAGTCAAAAACTCGTTAATTTGAAGGTTGGTTTGAATTTTTTTCTTTAGTTATTAGTAGTTATTAAATTTTTCATTTTGATGAACTTCGTTTGATAAATTCATGGAATAATGAATTAAGGAAGAAAAGATATGACTGTACCGGCTACAAGAAAAGATCTCATGATAGTTAATATGGGTCCTCATCACCCATCAATGCATGGTGTTCTTCGACTGATCGTTACTCTTGATGGTGAAGATGTTATTGACTGTGAACCCGTATTGGGTTATTTACACAGAGGGATGGAAAAAATAGCAGAAAATCGAACAATTATACAATATTTGCCTTATGTAACACGGTGGGATTATTTAGCCACTATGTTCACAGAAGCAATAACAGTAAATGCACCAGAACGATTGGAAAGTGTTCAAGTACCTAAAAGAGCCAGTTACATTAGAGTCATTATGCTGGAATTGAGTCGTATAGCTTCTCATTTATTATGGCTTGGGCCCTTTATGGCGGATATCGGCGCACAGACTCCCTTTTTCTATATTTTCAGAGAAAGGGAATTGTTATATGATCTATTTGAAGCTGCTACGGGTATGCGAATGATGCATAATTATTTCCGTATTGGGGGGGTTGCTGCTGATCTTCCTTATGGCTGGATAGATAAATGTTTGGATTTCTGTGATTATTCTTTAACAGGAATTGCTGAATATCAAAAACTTATTACACGGAATCCCATTTTTTTGGAACGAGTTGAAGGAGTGGGCATTATTGGTGGAGAAGAAGCAATAAATTGGGGTTTATCAGGGCCGATGTTACGTGCTTCTGGAATACAATGGGATCTTCGTAAAGTTGATAGTTATGAGTGTTACAATAAATTCGATTGGGAAGTCCAATGGCAAAAAGAAGGAGATTCACTAGCTCGTTATTTAGTCCGAATCGGTGAAATGAAGGAATCTATAAAAATTATTCAACAGGCTCTAGAAGGAATTCCTGGGGGACCCTATGAAAATTTAGAAGTCCGGCGCTTTGATAGAGCAAAAAATTCCGAATGGACTAATTTTGAATATAGATTTATTACTAAAAAACTTTCACCCAATTTTGAATTGTCGAAACAAGAACTTTATGTAAGAGTAGAAGCCCCAAAAGGAGAATTAGGAATTTATTTGATAGGAGATAGTAGTGTTTTCCCCTGGAGATGGAAAATTCGGCCACCTGGTTTTATCAATTTGCAAATTCTCCCTCAATTAGTTAAAAGAATGAAATTGGCCGATATCATGACGATACTAGGTAGTATAGATATCATTATGGGAGAAGTTGATCGTTGAAATGATAATTGATACGACAGAAGTAGAAGTACAAGCTATCAATTCTTTTTCTAGATTGGAATCCTTAAAAGAAGTTTATGAACTCATATGGATCTTTGTTCCCATTTTCACCCTTCTATTAGGAATCATAATAGGGGTCCTAGTAATTGTGTGGTTAGAAAGAGAAATATCCGCAGCAATACAACAACGTATTGGGCCTGAATATGCCGGTCCGTTGGGGATTCTTCAAGCTCTAGCAGATGGGACTAAATTACTTTTTAAAGAGGACCTACTTCCATCTAGAGGAGATATTCGTTTGTTTAGCGTGGGACCGTCTATAGCGGTCATATCAGTTCTACTAAGTTATTTAGTAATTCCTTTTGGATATCGCCTTATTTTAGCCGATCTCAGTATAGGTGTTTTTTTATGGATCTCCATTTCAAGTATTGCTCCTATTGGACTTCTTATGTCAGGATATGGATCGAACAATAAATATTCCTTTTTAGGTGGTCTACGGGCTGCTGCTCAATCTATTAGTTATGAAATACCATTAACTCTATGTGTATTATCAATATCTCTACGTGTGATTCGTTGGAACATGATTATTTTCCCTTCTCTCTAGAAATAAAGTAAAGAGGTTGAATATATTGATGAATGGATATTTTCATTTTTTATTCATCATTAGGGTTGATGAGTTAAACTAGATAGTTATATGAGTAAAATCAAACTGCTTAGAAATTTGCAGTAAGAAGAGAAAATCTCATTCCCTATGTACAAGAATATAAACATAAGCAGTATATAAACTGTTTACCCCAAGATTAAGATTCTTTGACTAATTCTCATATCTTGAAGCGGGTACAAAAGATCAACGTATGGGGGTTCCACTACTTTTTTATATGTATTACCATACGGGGGATCAATCAAAAATCAGTGAACAGTTAGGAACACCAAGGTACACAAAGGATTAGTAATAGAGATAATATAAGGTATCAAAAAACGGTATTGTTATATAAAACTTTGGATAAAACGAATCATAATGGGGACTTTAAGTTGGTAGAAATGACCAAGCAGTACTTCCCCACGATTCCGATCTAGAGTATGCTCCTATTCACTGATTAAAGAAATGACTATCAAAAACGAATTAATCCTTTATTTTTTTTTCAAAGTACCCTCCCTCTGAGAAAGAAGAACAGGAACAAAAGAAATAGAATTCAAAAATAGAATGAGAAAAATGAATAAATAATAATAAAAAGGATCTTTATTTATTATTTTCCCCATCCATATCTATACATAACATATAGAATTCTTATCATGAATTTTGAATTAATACCCAATTCTTTCTTTATAGTTATTGATAGAACATATTTATTGATATAACGAGTATTTTATTAAAAGATTAAGTTATTACCAAACAAAGATAAATTAAAATTGTAATGGATAAGATCAATTCGGAAGCACCTTTTATATTTGAGCAGACGGAATTTCATTGGTCTAATTTTTGGCTTCCCGATGTATATTTACCATCCAAATAAGGACGGAGATAATATCGAGCAAGTTCTTACATTTATTTGTGGCCATAGAGGAGCCGTATGAAGCCGAAGTCTCATGTACGGTTTTGAAATAGCGATGCGAGCAGTGATGTTATTATCGACTATGATTATCTAACAGTTTAAGTACAGTTGATATAGTTGAGGCGCAGTCAAAATATGGATTTTTGGGGTGGAATCTGTGGCGTCAGCCTATCGGGTTTGTTGTTTTTCTAATTTCTTCTCTAGCAGAATGTGAAAGATTACCCTTCGATTTACCAGAAGCAGAGGAAGAATTAGTAGCAGGTTATCAAACGGAATATTCAGGTATCAAATACGCTTTATTTTACCTTGCTTCTTACCTAAATTTATTAGTTTCTTCATTATTTATAACAGTTCTTTACTTAGGTGGGTGGAATTTCTCTATTCCGTATATATCTATTCCTGAACTTTTCGGAATAAATCAAATGGATGGAGTCTTTGGAACGACAATTGGGATATTTATTACATTAGCTAAAGCTTATTTGTTTCTATTCATTCCTATCGCAGCAAGATGGACTTTACCTAGAATGAGAATGGACCAGTTATTAAATCTTGGATGGAAATTTCTTTTACCTATTTCCCTGGGTAATCTATTATTGACAACTTCTTCCCAACTTGTTTCACTATAAATACTATAAATAATAGAATAAGATAACGATATTCTAGATTCATAATCGATATCGATCTCAAACAAGAGAAAGAAACATCAATTTATTGACGGAGATCCACAATATGTTCCCTATGGTGACCGGGTTCATAAATTATGGTCAACAAACAATACGAGCAGCAAGGTACATTGGTCAAAGTTTTATAATTACCTTATCCCATACAAATCGTTTACCTGTAACTATTCAATATCCTTATGAAAAATCGATCACATCGGAGCGTTTCCGTGGTCGAATCCACTTTGAATTTGATAAATGTATTGCTTGTGAAGTATGTGTTCGTGTATGTCCCATAGATCTACCCGTTGTTGATTGGAAATTTGAAAAAAATATTAAAAAGAAACAATTGCTTAATTATAGTATTGATTTTGGGGTCTGTATATTTTGTGGTAACTGTGTCGAGTATTGTCCAACAAACTGTTTATCAATGACTGAAGAATATGAACTTTCTACTTATGATCGTCACGAATTGAATTATAATCAAATTGCTTTGGGTCGGTTACCAATGCCAGTAATTGGAGATTACACAATTCAAACAGTTATAAATTCGACTCAAATCAAAATAGACAAGGATAACCCCCTTGATTCAAGAACGGTTACTGATTACTAAGATTTCCTTTTGATATTTTGATATAAAGGATCCAAGCCCCTTTTGGGGGGTTGGTCAGAAATTACAAATAATAACTATTGATTGTTGAGAATCATTCTTTGTTTTAAACTGAGAATATGGTTTAGTGATGATTTTAAAATAGAAAATTCCAACTATTCTTTTCTTTTTTCTTTTAGATAAAAATAGAAAATAGATAAAAAGGAAAGTAGGATTGGCCAATAACTTTAATAACTTTATCTATATCTACATTAATCCATATTAAGATTGAATTCAATTGGGAACCCATCATATACAATAAAAAAAATAAAAATAAAGGTAACACCCTTTTCTTTCCTGGACTATTTAGTAAGGTCATGAAATATTTCGACTTATTTATCTGTTATACATAATGGATTTACCTGGACCAATACACGATATACTTGTAGTATTTCTAGGATCAGTTCTTATATTAGGAGGTCTAGGAGTAGTATTATTTACCAATCCAATTTATTCTGCCTTTTCGTTGGGATTGGTTCTTGTTTGTATATCCTTATTCTATATTCTATCAAACTCCTATTTTGTAGCTGCCGCACAGCTCCTTATTTATGTAGGAGCCATAAATGTCTTAATCATATTTGCTGTTATGTTCATGAATGGTTCAGAATATTCGAACGATTCCTATTTTTGGACTGTTGGAGATGGAGTCACTTCACTGGTTTGTATAAGTATTCTTTTTTCACTAATTACTACTATCTTAGATACGTCATGGTATGGAATTATTTGGACTACAAGATCAAATCAGATTATAGAACAGGACCTTATTAGTAACGTTCAACAAATTGGAATTCATTTATCAACAGATTTTTATCTTCCGTTTGAACTCATTTCTATAATTCTTTTAGTTTCTTTGATAGGTGCAATTACTATGGCTCGTCAATAAGAAATACTTAGAATTAATACAATTATTAGAAATTCAAAATCCAATGAAAAGGGGAAAGTTTTTCATTTAATCTACTTCTGATACCCTCTTTTTTCTGTAATTACTCGATTCTGGTCAATCAAATCGGTTGAATTGTTGTTCATATTGAAATGAATCGAGATTCATGAGGAGTTAGCCAATGATGTTTGAACATATACTTTTTTTGAGCGTCTACTTATTTTCTATCGGTATCTATGGATTGATCACAAGTCGAAACATGGTTAGAGCACTTATGTGTCTTGAGCTTATACTAAATTCGGTTAATATAAATCTCGTAACATTTTCTAATATATTTGATAGTCGCCAATTAAAAGGAGACATTTTCTCAATCTTTGTTATAGCCATTGCGGCTGCGGAAGCAGCTATTGGGCTAGCTATTGTTTCGTCGATTTATCGTAACAGAAAATCAACTCGTATCAATCAATCAAATTTGTTGAATAATTAGTCATAACTATCATATAAATATAAATAAAGACATAAATAATAAAATAATATAAATAAAATATAGATATAAATTCTTTCATTTTTTATTCTTTTTTTTATAGTAATATGTATAGTAATATATTTTTATATTACTATTGAAATATTGATGATCTGTTGGCCAATGTCAATGTGAAGTCATATGTGTGACTTGTATAATCATGGTTGTTGAAACGGAAATCAAAGTATCTTGGTCCTTTCTCATGAACAGATTTAGAAATATATTGATTTTTAACATTAGATTTTTGGATAAACCATTGATTCGTCTGGTGTCTACAATACAATATAAATATATAATTCATTTCCTCCTGATTTTACTTTACCAGATCGAAAATTTTTTATGTTCAAAACTGGAATTTATAGACCCAATGTCACATTCAGTAAAAATTTATGATACATGTATAGGGTGTACTCAATGTGTACGAGCCTGCCCCACAGATGTATTGGAAATGATACCTTGGGACGGATGTAAAGCTAAGCAAATTGCTTCCGCGCCAAGAACCGAGGACTGTGTAGGTTGTAAGAGATGTGAATCCGCTTGTCCAACAGATTTTTTGAGTGTCCGTGTTTATTTATGGCATGAAACAACTCGCAGCATGGGTCTATCTTATTGATACGTTATAAAAAACTCCACTTGAATCATTTGATTCCTTTTTACCGACAAAAACCCGTACTCGAGAAAATATATTATTCCGAGCACGGGTTTTTTGGTCAAAATGCATCTTGTCTTTATCACGAGTTATTTCCCTTGGTTAACACTACTTGTAGTTTTGCCGATATTTGCGGGTTCTTCAATTTTCTTTCTTCCTCATAGGGGGAATAAGGTAATTAGGTGGTATACTATATGTATATGCTTATGGGAACTCCTTCTAACAACCTATGTGTTCTGTTATCATTTCCAATTGGATGATCCATTAATTCAATTGGAGGAGGATTTTAAATGGATAAATGTTTTTGATTTTCACTGGAGACTGGGAATCGATGGACTTTCCATAGGACCTATTTTACTGACAGGATTTATCACTACTTTAGCCACTTTAGCAGCTTGGCCTGTTACTCGAAATTCGCGATTGTTCTATTTCCTGATGTTAGCAATGTACAGTGGCCAAATAGGATTATTTTCTTCTCGAGACCTTTTACTTTTTTTTCTCATGTGGGAGTTAGAATTAATTCCTGTTTACTTACTTTTATCCATGTGGGGAGGAAAGAAACGTTTGTACTCAGCCACAAAGTTTATTTTGTACACTGCGGGGGGTTCCATTTTTCTCTTAATAGGAGTTCTAGGTATGGGTTTATATGGTTCCAATGAACCGATATTGGATTTTGAAAGATTAGCTAATCAGTCATATCCTGTGACATTAGAAATAATATTCTATTTGGGCTTCCTTATTGCTTATGCTGTCAAATCGCCGATTATACCCCTACATACATGGCTACCAGATACCCATGGGGAAGCACATTACAGTACATGTATGCTTCTAGCTGGAATCTTATTAAAAATGGGGGCATATGGATTGATTCGGATCAATATGGAATTATTACCGCACGCCCACTCTATATTTTCTCCTTGGTTGGTAATAATAGGGACAATACAAATAATCTATGCAGCTTCAACCTCTCTTGGTCAACGCAATTTAAAAAAGAGAATAGCCTATTCTTCTGTATCTCACATGGGTTTCATAATTATAGGAATTGGTTCTATAACCGACATGGGACTCAACGGAGCCGTTTTACAAATACTCTCTCATGGATTTATTGGTGCTGCACTTTTTTTCTTGGTAGGAACGAGTTGTGATAGAATACGTCTTGTTTATCTCGACGAAATGGGGGGGATATCGATCCCAATGCCAAAAATATTTACCATGTTTAGTAGTTTCTCGATGGCTTCTCTTGCATTGCCAGGAATGAGTGGTTTTGTTGCAGAATTAGTAGTATTTTTTGGAATAATTACCAGTCCAAAATATCTTTTAATGCCCAAAATACTAATTACCTTTGTAATGGCAATTGGAATGATATTAACTCCTATTTATTTATTATCTATGTTACGTCAGATGTTTTATGGATACAAACTATTCAATGTTCCAAACTCCAATTTTGTGGATTCTGGACCACGAGAACTATTTGTTTCAATCTGTATCTTTTTACCCGTAATAGGGATTGGTATTTATCCTGATTTTGTTCTTTCACTATCAGTTGACAAGGTACAAGCTATCCTATCTAATTATTTTCATAGATAGTTTTCATTAATCAGATAGAAAACAAAGTCTTAGAATTTTGAATTTGAAGATTTTTGAGCTGTACAACACAAAAAATAAAGTGAATTAGAATTATAATAAGATATATTCCGAGTTTTTGAGAACCATTTGAATCAAGGAATCATTCAAATGGTTCTCAAAAACCTGCACAAACTTTACTTTACGTATCGTACGACGGTCTTATGTATTCCTCATGGAATTTGTTCAATTAGATGTTAATGTGAATGAACCATAACTATGTAGACCTATTCCTAATAGATTGATCCCAAAATAGCATATCCAAATTATAAGAAATCCTATAGACGCTACAAGTGACGAATTCGTACCTTGCAAACTTTGATTTGTTCTAGTATGTGAATAAATCGCGAATATGGTCCAAGTAATAAATGCCCAAGTTTCTTTTGGGTCCCAATTCCAATAAGATCCCCATGCCTCGTTAGCCCATACTGCTCCAGAAAGAATACCTATGGTTAAAAAGGTAAACCCTAAACTAATGACACGATAACTCCAATAATCCAAACGCTGAGTTAATTGATATTTGTAATAATTTTGAAATGGAACAAAAGAAGTGTGTTTAAAAACATTTTTTTTTTTGTTCAAGTATTCGATTTTGTCAAAGAAAAATGACTTAATCTTAATTAAGAAAATTTTTCTTTGACAAAAAATATCGATGTTTTTACGAAATGTAATGACTAGAAAAGCGACTGATAATAACGACCCACATAAAAGAGCTGCATAGCTCAATAACATCATACTTACGTGCATCATTAACCACTGAGATTGTAGAGCAGGTACTAATCTTGACGATTGATGCATTTCACTTGAAAGACCCGATGTGGCGAAACCTTGGGTAAAAATGGCACTTGGGGCGGTTATTGCGCTTAAATCATTTTTTTGATTCCATATCTTGGAAATGAGATGAATAATGGAAAAACTCCACGAAAGGAAGATTAAAGACTCGTATAAATTACTTAATGGAAAATGTCTCGAAGAAATCCAACGAGTAACTAATAATCCTGTTATAGAAAAAAAAGTAACTATCATTCCTTTTTCCGACGAATCACGCAACCCTATGATTTCGTGTACTAATAGGGTCATCAAATGAATCGTAATCACAATTGAAATGATCGAAAAAGAGAGATGAGTTAATATATGTTCTAAAGTCACAAATATCATACATAAAAAAGGTCCCATTACAGAATGGAAATCGGGAATTAAATACATTATAGGATCCATTGTATCTTTTTTACAGTATGCCGCCACTCGGACTCGAACCGAGATGCTCTAGCACTGCTTCCTAAGAGCAGCGTGTCTACCGATTTCACCATAGCGGCTTACTTGAAATAATAATAGTCAATTCATGTTGAATCGTCTAGATCTAGATTCAAGGATTCAATATAGTTTAGGAAATATTAGAACTGATAAATAAGAGCTCTTTTAAATTCATCTTTGAATTTTCAATAATTTTGACTTAGGTTAGTATCATCGTAGGTTCAGTTTTAAGAATCCACTTTTACGTACTATCTGTATATTAAGTTCTCCCGGAACACTTGTAACTTGAAATACAAATTTGGTTTTCAGTCGAAACAGAAACTAAGAATTGTGAATTGTCCTCTTTTTATATTTTTTATTTATTTTGAATTGAATCCACGAAATCAGATAAATGAAAAACAAATTAAATTGTCAAAGAGATTTTTTTTCTAAACGAAAAAAAAAAATAAATAGGATTTCATATGTATCACAATTCAATTACTAAATTTAAGTAATTTTTCTAACAATTTGGATACTTTTCTTAGTATCATTAAGTATTAATTAATTAATTAAAATATATAATATAAAATTAATATAATAATATCAAATTAATATACTACTTTTTGTTGTTTGTTGTGTACATAATTTCTAAATAAAATTATGATAATATTTTATTTATGAAACAAACTTGGTCTTGAGTTAAGCATATAATAAAACAAAAGAGTTTCCGCATCCATCACAATTTTCTTTTCACAACGGAAAAATATTTGTTCATTCTATTTTTCCGTTGTGAAAAGAAAATGAATAGGAAAAAACATCTCACGAATTAATAAATAGATTCTAATAAAAACTAGAATGAAAAAAAATAATGATACTTAGAACCGACAGATAGAGAAATTCTTATTCTATATATCATAGCAGCTAGTTCTAACTAATACTGTATTGAGTTCAATACATCAATACATTTAGTTAAAGGGAATTATTCATATTCCAAAATTGGAAATTCTTCTAGCCATGGAAATTCCGATTATTCCAAGATTTTCTTATTTGTTTGTCGCACAAAAAAACTTTTTGAATCTCCAGTAGAAACTGACTTTGCTAAAGAAAAAGCTTTTATTGCAGCTAAATATCCTTTTTTCTTCCAAATATTTCTACGAATACGTTTTTTTGATATAGAAGTACGTTTTTTTGGAACTGCCATTAAAAAAAAAAGAGTTACTCATTTTTATTGTTGTATGTGAAAGACATGTATTGCTCAAAATAGATCGTTCTTTTTAGTCATTTTCTATACTTAACTTAATTTCGTCGATAATAGTTTTTTCAGAACATACAATAAAAATATATTATTTATATATTTATATAGAAATATATGTATGACATGCATGTCACATATATAACAATGTCACATATTAACACACTAGGCAAAAAAATAGAAGAAAAAAAAAGGGGGGGGAATTCGAAAAGGAATTTTTATGACTATTAGTTTGGAATCGAATAAACTCATATTGCCGTGTCTATAATTTAAATTCAAACTTAAACTACAATTAGTGGTTAATATGTTAAACAAGACATTCTATTACCTAAGAAGGAGAACCTCAATTTTTAGTTATTTTTTTTTTTCAGTTCTATACGAAATAAAGAGTATTAGAATATTTCTGATACTTTCTTATTGGATTGGAATCCAATCAATTAGTTCCGCAATGAGTTAGGTAATTACTACAAATAAAATCACTAGAATAACTAGGTCTTTTTTTTTAGTCTATTTATTGAGGCATACTATGATTTATATTCGACTGTTTTGGTATGATTGTTTTTACTTACTATACTATAGTATATGATATGATTACATATTGCCAGAATAGGATGGTAGTATAGTCGTAGAATGATTCAAAATCTCAGATTTCCCATTTTTTTTTATTTTATTAACTATCTTTCTTTAGTTAAAAGTTAAAGTTAATAACTAAGTAATTACTTTTATCTAGCTATTTGGTCATATCATTTGAATTGGAACTTTTGAATATTTCCAATATCTGAGAAAAGTCAGAATAATGAAAAATAAAAATAGTTGATTTTTTTATTGTTCCTTTCGAAAGCGATAAGAATTGATGAATCGGAAACAATTAAATTATAAGAAAAAAAATGAAAATTTGTTTTTTTTATGGAACATACATATAAATATGCATGGATAATACCCTTTCTTCCATTTCCAGTTACTATGTTAATAGGATTTGGACTTCTGCTTATTCCGACAGCAACAAAAAATCTTCGTCGTATGTGGGCTTTTCCGAGTGTTTTGATGCTAAGTATAGCTATGGCATTTTCGGCCAATCTATCTATTCAGCAAATAAATGGAAATTTTATCTATCAATATCTATGGTCTTGGACCGTCAATAATGATTTTTCTTTAGAGTTCGGACACTTGATCGATCCACTTACTTCTATTATGTCAATATTAATTACTACTGTTGGAATTATGGTTCTTATTTATAGTGACAATTATATGTCTCACGATCAAGGATATTTGAGATTTTTTGCCTATATGAGTTTTTTCAATAGTTCTATGTTAGGATTAGTTACTAGTTCCAATTTGATACAAATTTATATTTTTTGGGAACTTGTAGGAATGTGTTCCTATTTATTAATAGGTTTTTGGTTCACACGACCGAGTGCGGCAAGTGCTTGCCAAAAAGCTTTTGTAACCAATCGTATAGGGGATTTTGGTTTATTATTAGGAATTTTAGGACTTTATTGGATAACTGGTAGTTTAGAATTTCGGGATTTGTTCGAAATAGTTAATAACTTGGTTCATCATAATGGAGTCAATTCCTTATTTGCTACTCTGTGTGCTTTTTTTTTATTCGTTGGTGCAGTTGCTAAATCCGCACAATTCCCCCTTCACATATGGTTACCTGATGCTATGGAAGGACCCACTCCCATTTCTGCTCTTATACATGCTGCTACTATGGTAGCAGCGGGAATTTTTCTTGTAGCTCGGCTTCTTCCTCTTTTCATAGTTATACCTTCCATAATGAATATCATTTCTTCAATAGGCGTAATAACAGTACTATTAGGAGCTACTTTGGCTCTTGCTCAAAGAGACATTAAAAGAAGTTTAGCTTACTCGACAATGTCTCAATTGGGTTATATTATGTTAGCTCTGGGTATAGGTTCTTATCGAGCCGCTTTATTCCATTTGATCACTCATGCCTATTCGAAAGCTTTATTGTTTTTGGGATCCGGATCAATTATTCATTCAATGGAACCCATTGTTGGATATTCACCAGATAAAAGTCAAAATATGGTTCTTATGGGCGGTTTAACAAAATATGTTCCAATTACAAGAATTACCTTTTTCTTAGGTACACTCTCCCTTTGTGGTATTCCGCCTCTTGCTTGTTTTTGGTCCAAAGATGAAATTCTTAACGATAGTTGGTTGTATTCACCAACTTTCGCAATAATAGCTTCCTTTACAGCGGGATTAACCGCATTTTATATGTTTCGGATGTATTTACTTACCTTTGATGGACATTTGCGCATTCATTTTCAAAATTACAGTAGCACTAAAAATAGTTCTTTCTATTCAATATCTTTATGGGGAAAAAAAGTGCCAAAAGCAGTCAATAGAAATTTACTTTTATCAACAATGAATAATAAGGTCTCCTTTTTTTCAAAGGATACATATCAAATTGATGATAATGGAAGAAATAGAATACGATACTTTAGTACTCACTTTAGAAATAAATATACTTACACCTATCCTCATGAGTCGGACAATACTATGTTATTTCCTCTGCTTGTATTGGTACTATTTACTTTATTCGTTGGATCAATCGGAATTAATTTTGATCAAGGAGTAATAGATTTTGATCTATTATCGAAATGGTTAACTCCGTCCACAAACTTTTTCCATCCAAATTGGAATGGTTCCCCAGATTGGTATGATTTTTTGAAAAATGCAGTTTTTTCGGTCAGTATAGCTCTTTTTGGATTATTTATAGCATCTATTTTATATGGATCTGTTTATTCATCTCTACCGAATTTGGACTTAGTCAATTTGTTTGTAAAGGGGGGCCCCAAGAGAATTCTCTTGGACCAAGTGGAAAATGTGATATACAATTGGTCATATAATCGTGGTTACATAGATATTTTTTATACTAGGATTTTTACTGTAGGTATAAGAGGATTAGCTGCACGAATTCAGTTTTTTGATAGACATATAATTGATGGAATTACAAACGGGGTCGGCGTTACCAGTTTCTTTATAGGGGAAGGGGTTAAATATATGGGAGGTGGACGAGTATCTTCTTATCTATTCTTGTATTTATCTTATGTATCAATCTTTTTTTTCATTTTTCTCTTCTTTTTTTAAGTTAAGTTTTACCAATTCCAAATTATCTTGATGAGTATCAAGAGAAAAATCCTCGTAGTCTGGGCTATCTTTGTCTTCTTCGTAAGTTGTTTCTACATCGTTTTCTTCTTTTCTTTCTCCCCTTTCTTCCGTTTCTTTCAGTTTCTTAGTGACAATAGGCGACGGCATTCTGCCTAAATAGTAGACACAGGTGATAAATAAGAGAATACTAAAGATTCGAGCCATAGAATTTCTCAATTCTGACACAAGGTACTTATTATTAGATCGAATCGAATGATTTTGCCGTATCCAGAATAATACCAAGCCAACCCATTTCATGAATAAAATGTGACCAATTAACCAACCAACAAAACTACTTGTTACAAATAACATCTTGTTGTTGCATCGAAACATATAAATGTTGACTAATCTGGCTAACGTTGAACTTGGTAAAATGAAATGGTTGAATAATTGAAAAATTAGATTATTTAGGAATACACATTGAATGCTGAGATTACGCATTGAATTTCTGGTAGTAGATCCATAATAAAAAAAGTTTTTGTGATTGTTCCAGAAGAAATGAAACAAAAGATACGGTAGAACTAGGACAGTTATTGTATGAGGTCTACCCAATGCTAGATGCAGAGGCGCATAATAGATCGATATGAACATCATGAGCTGCCCCGTAATAAAACCAGTTGTTGCTGATACCTCCTTCTCGGTTCCTTCTTCCATAACCCGAGCTCGGAGAAGGAAGAGATAAGAGGGCCCTATGGAGAATGTGGTCAGAAATCCATAATAGAGTCCGACCACAACGACCGAATTTATTATCTTCAT